AATATATTGTATTGAATTAAATACATATTAGTTAATTAAATATTAAATAATATGAGACTCGAAATGAAAGTACCCTTCTCGCATACATTCCCCATTACGTTGTCGGAACAAAAATATTGCATGTATCAATATGGATGGAAATATTTAGTACATGAAATAGCGATTTGCTAGATATATAAATAGATATATAAGATATAACTAATAAAACGGATCTTGTGTTCTGGAATTGGAATCAAAGAAAGATATTTTAAATGGCTCGTATGTTGTGACTTGGAATAAATGTTTCTCGGTAAAGGAAGGGAATAGTAATTTATTCATTCCTAATTTATTCCTATAGAACGTCTAGGAACAAGAAGATTAAATCGGATATATCGACAGATTCCCGCGTAGTCCAAAGAAAAAAAAGATCCAATTTTATCTCTATCGAATTTTAATATCAGAATAGTGGATATAATTATGATGCAATGGGTTAGGTCCACTTACTTTTTATTTTGTTGATTTCTAATCGATTTAATTGGAATAATGGAAAATAGGAAAGGAATAGTAATATTTGAAGATTTAACGAGACGACTTATCCTTACATTCATTATAATATTTAATATAATATTTATAATAATTATATTAAATATTTAATAATAAATTAATAAATAATATATTTTTTATTTAATAATATATTTAATTTATTAAAATAGCAAATTTATAACCATACTATAATTAATTATAATGTTATAATGTTGATTTTGATTATATATTAAAATATTAAATTATACGGTTTGTTACTTTTTTTTTATTACTTTATTACAAAGATCAACAATATCTTTATTCGCACTTCAAATATGAATACTACTGCCGGAGTTTTATGATTTATGAAAAAATCAAAGCCCCTTATCGGATTTGAACCGATGACTTACGCCTTACCATGGCGTTACTCTACCACTGAGTTAAAAGGGCTTGTTTGATCCAATTCAATTCCTGAATAAAGACACTATGAGTTTAGTATATATACTTATTATAATAGATGTACATAGATATATCTTATAATAAGTATAAGGGTTCATTCAGGAATGAAAAATTTTCTTTATCCAGTAAAAGTAAATTAAAGAATTTAATATAATTTAATATAGAGTATATAATATAGGTAAAATAAAACGGTTTATTGATATTGGATTTGATAAATATCAATACAATGAATTGTTTCAAGACTATCCTAATTGACATCATAACTAAATTCATTTGAGTGATACATGTATCCACTAATTTAACATAGATCCAAGATATTTCATTGAATCATTGATAAAGAGATTCGGATAAAGAGATTCGGCGTGGCCTTTGAACCAAACTTTTATCGAAAAAAATTGTATAGAAAGAATCGTGAAAGACGGAAAGATCCTTCGTATCGAGTCATACCATTCCATTATATTGACAATTTTAAAAAACTATTCATACTATGAACATAGTATGATGGCGGTCGTGCAAGTCTGCCCCCATCGTCTAGCGGTTCAGGACATCTCTCTTTCAAGGAGGCAGCGGGGATTCGACTTCCCCTGGGGGTAGGGTACTACGAAAGGAAGTTGATCGTGGATTATCAATAAGCCTGGAATTGATTCTTCCTGGGTCGATGCCCGAGCGGTTAATGGGGACGGACTGTAAATTCGTTGGCAATATGTCTACGCTGGTTCAAATCCAGCTCGGCCCAATAATTTGCCGATCCGCCATGAAATGATATAATATAACCCATTTGTTGCTCTCCAGAAATGCCCGATCCCCCAATCCCAATACGGAAGAAATCCATTTTATGATATATCTATACCACTATTTATTTACTCTCTTTTTACAAGAAATTCTGATCTTGCTAATGATCTAGATTCATATCAGGATCCGTAACTATAAAGTAAAGTTTAAGGAAAAGAGTAAATAAAAAAAAACTTTTTTGATTGAACGAGTGATTATCCAATTGATTTGGCAATAACGAAAGGATTACTAGTAATACCGGCTGCTCTCACTAAAGTACATATACATATGGGTATCGATATATCACACTCGCAGCTCTGTTACAACACGCCAATTCTAATCGAAATTGAAAGGGTTAGAATGAAATCATAAAAATATGTATACTTTATTTTATTATGGTATTTACTTGGGATTGTAGTTCAATTGGTCAGAGCACCGCCCTGTCAAGGCGGAAGCTGCGGGTTCGAGCCCCGTCAGTCCCGACGAATCCAAATCCAATAAAAAACTATATCAATTCATCTCTCTATTTTTTGTGAAAAGAAGTCCAAATAACATAATTTCATTCCCAACAGCGATCCCTCTTCTTTTTTTCTTTTTCGTTTCACATTTATCATCAACCAAAAACCAAATGGGGGAATTTCCATTTCTTCGACTAGTACCGATTCGATTGATGGGAGAGAGGCATATGTGGATTAGTACAATTATTATATTATATTATTAGCATCAGATTCAGGATTCCACGGGATACCGTACTGTACTGGGTCTGGCTTTTTCAATTACTCCCGATCTGTGAAATATGAAATAGAGTAGAGTATTGTATGTTTCCCGGGAGTACATACATAAATGGAATTTGTACAATATAAAATAAATTGAACATAGTTACTGTGTATAGAATAGTATAGAATACTTTTTTTTTAAGATTAAAAAAAAAGTATATCCTTTTCGGGCCCTATTTTGTGTAACCTCAATTTCAAATTTTACTAATTTGAAATAATCTATCTCATTCAAATTTCGCATTGAGCTTTTGATATATGCGTCCCATTACTAATCCAATGAAAGAGGATATTTAAAAAATAAAGATCAAACAAGGATCACTTTTTTATTAGCGAGGTAATGAATTTTTTTTTTTTTATATTTTATAAGGGTTTTTCCTTGAAAGAACAAACTTTTTAAATTTATATATAAATATATAAAAAAATAGTTAATTTGATGGAATATTCGATTTTTTTATACCGGAATTTGTACTCGTCTTTATCATACTTCTTTTGTTTTCCAAGAAGATTGGATCATTAAAAAAAGGAGGTTATAACTTAGCTCCTTCCTTTTTTTTCATTGAGCTTCTATTGTTTGTTGGGGTTTGTTTAGAACCAATGGTAAGTGGAAAGGCGGTTAGATGATACTTCATCAGATGATTGTACAAAGAGGGCGGTAGGTTATAGAAAAGAAAGAATGGAAAAGAATGATAAATAAATAAAGGAATTATTGATTGTATCGGGAATCAAATTTTGAGTTCAGTATGGATAAAAGATCGTCCTATGTTATACTATTCAATTCTTGACGATGAATCGATTTGATAGCTCCGATATTGTTATTCATGATATTGATCCGATTCGATATCATCGAGATGTAATGCATCCCATTGAATTTACAGGCGAAAGATTTATTATCTCTATGGGATTAACTCCCGAGTTATTGCGAATTAAAGAAAAATTAAACAATGAGATTATGGAAGTAAATATTCTCGCATTTATTGCTACTGCACTGTTTATTCTAGTTCCTACTGCTTTTTTACTTATAATATACGTAAAAACAGTCAGCCAAGGTGATTAATTTGAATTAAACTTTATTTTTTATTTCTTATCAATAATTGCAGAGAAGAAAAGGATAAAAATTTCGCGTCTTAAATGAAATGGGCAGACTAGAATCAGTCGTATTCTATGAGATACGATAGTATGGTAGAAAGATTCAGATATTTCTTTCTACCATACTATCTAGTATTGTTATTGTAGTGTATAAAGTTGTATTGTAATGCGGGTTAATTTAATATAGATTAATATAGATCAATCTACAATAGTATCATCATATTCCTTTTCTATATATATATATATAGAAATCGATTTAATTACGTATATATAATATATATAGTGATAATGTATATTATATAGTATCCCAATTCTATTTCTTTGCTTTATCTATTTGTATTTAATTTGTGTTGATTTCAATTAAATTAATTTGAAATAATCGAAAGCGACTTTTACGATTAGAATTCCTAGATTTCTGATTATTTTCAATATGAATCCCGATCGAAAGAATCAATGACTTCTTCGTCGGAATGCTAACTAAAAGATTATTTTATTATACCTATCGAAGAAGTCATTGATTGAGGAGTTGACAAATGATCCATGGGAACTTCTTCGGATTTCGAAAAGGATTAGTAAAACCCGTCGACTTTTAACGTTTGAACCATGATATGAAATGGGTTCAATAAAACAAGCAAAACATAAATAAAATTTCTAAAATAGTAAAACTAAAACAAGCGGCGCAATATGTGACTCGCCCAAGACAATATTTTAGGATGTGCAGTATCTCGTTGGACAACTACTATGTTGTTTCCCAATGTGTATCCACGTAATGGAATAACCGAATTGTTTTCTCTTTGATCTTTGAACAGTAAAGAGGTAAACAAAATAAAAAAAAGTTCCGTTCTTCCTCATGGTCCATATCTAACTTTGGTAAGAGTCAGTTCATCGAAATAGAAAATTTATGAAGAATTCAGTTGGAATAAATTTCCTACCATTTGTATTCCTTTTACTTTTTTTACTTTCAAAATACGAACACGGAAATAATTGAAATATTTCTTTGATTGAAAGAGTATTCTTCATATATATTTATTATTCATAGAATACATTACTCAACTAAAATCCAAGAGAATTTCGAAATGAAGATATTTTTCATTTCTATTTCAATTTAAAAATAAAATTTTAAATTGAAATAGTGAAATTTTAAATAAAAAAAACTTTGCCGAACGATCTATAAAAAAAAGTGATACTGTTTAGTTCCTAAACTCAATTAGTAGTACTTCTAGAGTCCACTCCTTCCCCATACTACTAGTGAAAGGGAAAACGTAAAGACTACCATTAAAGCAGCCCAAGCGAGATTTACTATATCCATGTGAATTATGTCCTCTATCTCTATGAAGGAATTATTCAATTATTGTTCACTAATAAATAATAGGGGAATCACTGGCGCAGAGTCAAAAAGTTATTCTG